GATAAATTAAATGGAAGGAGGATAGATAGAAAGAAAAAAATATCAACGATATATGATTCCAATATGTATGGTTTATGAATCATTTTATAAAAGGCAGTGTGATAAAGCATCAATACTGAAAAAGTAAAGAGCCCCGAGTTAATAGAAACTGAGAAGATTGACTCGGAAACGCATTTTGTCGGGAGCTCCATTGTCGAGTTCAGGCCTAATCATTAACAGAGAAGCTATGGGAACGACGGAACCCGTGACTGCATAGGATTCTATTGAAAAGGAATCCTAATGATTCATTGGGCGGGATGGCGGAACGGACCAGGAACAATTTAATTAAATTTTTCTGAAACAGTCATGGGTTGACCCTACAAATGAAGCAGAAAAGAGTCAATATCCGCCCGCGAAACATTGATTTCTTGGATTAATAAATTTTTTATAAATAAATTATAAATAAATAATATAAATAAAAAAAAATAAAAGTTAAATTAAAAAAGTGTTATAGATTAAAAAAAAAAATGAAAAAAACATTAAATTTAATATTTAATTAAAAATAAAAAAAAAACATTTCTTAATAAATTTATAAATCAATTTAAATTTATATAAATTTTATTTTATAAATTAATATTAATTATAAATAAATATTTATATAAATTATATAACATAAATTAACTTATTATATTATATCTTATATTATATCAATTTCATTATATAAATCTTATTATATAAATTGATATTTATTATATTTATAATTCTATTTATAATTTATTATGTTTAATATTTAATAAATCCATTATAATTATATTTATATTATTATATTACAATTCTATTTATATAAATTCTATTTATTATATTTCTATATTTATATTTCTATATATATATATATTTTTTATAATATATATATATTTATTTATATTTTATATTATTTTCATTTATATATATTTTTATAATATAAATTTAATATAATTTGAATTTGATTTTATATCATTATTTTAGATAATATATCTTATACAAAATACAAACAAATATAATATTTTATATAATACATGTATATCTTGTATTTTACTTGTATTTTATATGTATATATTGATTGTAGGTAAATATATCTTACATGCAACTTTCTTTCCTATATAATATCAAAAAATCCCTAGTGTATTATTAATAAAATACATGTCTATCTGTAATATTATTGAATCCTTTATATTGAATTGTTTCTTCTTTCGCGAGGAGCCGGATGAGAAGAAACTCTCATGTCCGGTTCTGCAGTAGAGATGGAAGAGGGAAACAACCATCAACTATAACCCCAAAAGAACCAGATTCCGTAAACAACACAGAGGAAGAATGAAAGGAATATCTTATAGAGGCAATCGTATTTGTTTCGGAAGATACGCTCTTCAGGCACTTGAACCCGCTTGGATCACAGCTAGACAAATAGAAGCGGGGCGAAGGGCAATGACCCGATATGCGCGTCGTGGTGGAAAAATATGGGTACGTATATTTCCCGACAAACCTGTTACAGTAAGACCTACAGAAACACGTATGGGTTCGGGGAAAGGGTCTCCCGAATATTGGGTATCCGTTGTTAAACCGGGTCGAATACTTTATGAAATGGGCGGAGTATCCGAAACTGTGGCCAGAGCAGCCATTTCAATAGCTGCGTGCAAAATGCCTATACGAACCCAATTTCTTATTGCGGGATAGAGATGTAGAACAAAAGAAAAGGGTGTTAGGAATGAAAAAAAAATACAATTCCGAGTTTATTTATTTCTGGACAGATAATATTTCTTTTCTTTCTTCATCCTTTGCATTGAGAGAGCAGATAAAAAATGATATGATTCAACCTCAGACACTTTTGAATGTAGCGGATAATAGCGGGGCTCGAGAATTGATGTGTATTCGAATTTTGGGAACCAGTAATCGCCGATATGCTCATATTGGTGATGTTATTGTTGCTGTAATCAAAGAAGCAGTGCCCAATATGCCGCTCGAAAGATCAGAAGTAATTAGAGCTGTAATTGTACGTACGTGTAAAGAACTCAAGCGTGAAAACGGTATGAGAATACGATATGATGACAATGCAGCAGTTGTCATTGATCAAGAAGGAAATCCAAAAGGGACTCGAGTTTTTGGTGCAATCGCCAGGGAATTGAGAGAATTCAATTTCACTAAAATTGTCTCATTAGCTCCTGAAGTATTATAAATATTAGTAGATGAAGTTATGGTATAGTAGAATATTTGAAATAGATAAATTAGTAGATTGTATCTCAAGCATATATTTTTTATGAATTCATAAAATAAATAAATAAACACGTTGATTATATCAAAATTAGGAGGCAACTATAATTATAGTTCACCATGGGTAGGGACACTATTGCCGAAATAATAACTTCTATAAGAAATGCTGACATGAAAAAAAAAGGAACGGTTCGAATAGCATCTACTAATATCACCGAAAACATTGTTAAAATACTTCTGCGAGAAGGTTTTATTGAAAACGTTAGAAAACATCGAGAAAGTAAGAAAAATTTCTTGGTTTCAACCCTACGACATAAAAGAACTAGGGAAAGAATATATAAAACTATTTTAAAGCGTATCAGCCAACCTGGTCTACGAATCTATTCCAACAACCAACGAATTCCTAGGATTTTAGGCGGAATGGGGATTGCTATTCTTTCTACTTCTCGAGGTATAATGACAGATCGAGAAGCTCGCCTAAAAAGAGTTGGGGGAGAAGTGTTGTGTTATATATGTTGATCCTTTTCCTATGATATCCTAATTTTATCTCTAACTTCCCAGTTGTGAAAAGAATGAAAAGAAGAAGAGAGGAAAAGTGAGTTATATGACTGCTCCCCCATTAATTAATACTTCAAGGAAGGGTTGCCCGGAATGAAAGAACAAAAATGGATTCATGAGGGTTTAATTACTGAATCACTTCTCAATGGTATGTTCCGTGTCCGGGTCCCTTTACTTTAGACAATGAAAATCTAATTTGTTTCGGGGAAGATCCGACGCGGTTTATCCGGATACTACCCTACCAGGAGATAGAGTCAAAATCAAAGTAAGTAGTTATGATTCAATCAGCAAGGGACATATAATTTATAGACTTCGCAACGAGGATTTGAGTGATTGGGTATTTTTTTAATTTCATTCGTGGGGATACAATTCGAGGTTCAAAATTTAAGGAAACTTTTTTTTTTCAAAGAATAGATTCAGAATTAAGGCAAGGAATCATAAATATGAAAATAAGGGCTTCTGTTCGTAAAATTTGTGAAAAATGTCGACTGATCCGTAGGCGCGGACGAATTATAGTGATTTGTTCTAATCCAAGACATAAACAGAGACAAGGATAATCTTTTGAGCTTTCTACTAAGGATCAATGTAAAAATAAAGAATCTGTTTTAACATGAAATGGATATCTCCGTATATTTCTGACTCATATTTATGAGATGATAAAATATGACAAAACCTATACCAAGAATTAGTTCACGTAGAAATGGACGTATTGGTTCGCGTAAGAATGGACGTAGAATACCAAAAGGAATTATTCATGTTCAAGCGAGTTTCAACAATACCATTGTAACTGTTACAGATGTACGAGGGCGAGTGGTTTCTTGGTCCTCCGCGGGTACTTCTGGGTTCAAAGGCGCAAAAAGAGGAACACCTTTTGCTGCTCAAGCAGCAGCAGCAAAGGCTATTCGTACAGTCGTAGATCAAGGTATGCAACGCGCAGAAGTCATGATAAAAGGCCCTGGTCCCGGACGAGATGCAGCATTACGAGCTATTCGTCGAAGTGGTATACTATTAAGTCTCGTACGCGATGTAACTCCTATGCCACATAATGGATGTAGACCCCCTAAAAAAAGACGTGTATAGAAATAAGAATTGAACGGATTTCAAGAGAAATAAATGATTCAATAATCTAATCAAATAACAATAATATATTATTATGGTTCGAGAGGAAATAGCAGGATCCACTCGAACACTACAGTGGAAGTGTGTTGAATCAAGAATAGACAGTAAGCGTCTTTATTATGGGCGTTTCGTTCTGTCTCCGCTTATGAAAGGTCAAGCCGATACCATAGGTATTGCTATGCGACGGATTTTACTTGAAGAAATAGAAGGAACATGTATAACACGTGCAAAATCTGAAAAAGTACCACATGAATATTCTACGATAGTAGGTATTGAAGAATCAGTACATGAAATTTTAATGAATTTGAAAGAAATTGTATTGAGAAGTAATCTATATGGCACTCGAGACGCATCCATTTGCGTCAAAGGCCCCAGATACATAACAGCTCAAGATATTATCCTACCGCCCTCCGTGGAAATAGTTGACACTACACAGCATATAGCTACCTTGACGGAGCCTCTTGATTTGTGTATTGGATTACAAATCCAAAGAGATCGCGGATATCGTATGAGACCCACAAACAACTCTCAAGATGGAAGTTATCCTATAGATGCTGTATCCATGCCTGTTCGAAATGCGAATCATAGTATTTATTCTTATGGGAATGGAAATGAAAAACAAGAGATCCTTTTTCTAGAAATATGGACAAATGGAAGTTTAACTCCTAAGGAAGCACTCCATGAAGCTTCTCGTAATTTGATTGATTTATTTATTCCTTTTCTACATGCAGAGGAAAAGGACATTAATTTCGAAGAAAATAAAAGCAGATTTATTCTACCCCCTTTTACCTTTCATGATAGATTAGCTAATCTAAAGAAAAACAAAAAAGAAATTGCATTGAAATGTATTTTTATTGACCAATCAGAATTGCCTTCCAGGACCTATAATTGTCTCAAAAGGTCCAATATACATACATTATTGGACCTTTTGAGTAACAGTCAAGAGGATCTTATGAAAATTGAATATTTTCGAATAGAAGATGTAAAACAGATAGTAGACATTCTACAGAAACATTTCACAATTAATTTACCTAAGACTAAGTTTTCATTTTAAATCTATCACAATTACTTCATCTTTTTCTTTTTTTTTTTTTATTATATTAATATTAAAAAAAAAGATGAAATTTTTTAATCTTAAGCACAATCCATATTGAGATGGATTAAAAATAATGTATCTAGGGAAGATTCAGTTTGAATCAACTATTCCCTAGATACCTACGCGCAGTATTTCGCGGTTGAATCAATTTAAAAAAGACCTAAAGTAAGGGATTTATCAATAGGTAATGTTGCTCCAATACCTAACCAAAGAGCTACTGCGGTACCGATCAAAAAGACTGTTGTAGCTACTGGACGACGAAATGGATTTTGGAATTTATTGACATTCTCCAAAAAAGGTACTGTTAATAATCCCGTTGGTACTGAAACCATTAAAAGAACACCCAACAACTTATTAGGTACTGTGCGAAGTATTTGAAATACGGGAAAGAAGTACCATTCGGGTAATATTTCCAAAGGAGTAGCAAATGGATCTGCCGGTTCACCAATCATTGAGGGTTCTAGGACCGCTAAGCCTACGTTACATGCTATAGTACCCAAAATAACTACTGGAAAAATATATAAAAGATCATTGGGCCATGCGGGTTCTCCATAATAATTATGTCCCATCCCTTTAGCCAATTTAGCTCTTAATACAGGATCATTCAAGTCAGGTTTCTTTGTTATTGGGATAGGTGAATTCTTACGTATCCACCCCCCGAAGGAACCGGACATGAGAATTTTTCATCATCCGGCTCGAGCAAGAATCAAAGGAATGAAAGAAGTAGATCCATATCAAATCTATACTTCATCCATATCTACACGTATATAATGACTCTATGTAAGAAAATATTTATCAAACTCCATTTTTCGCAGTTGCAACTATTCATTGGCAAGAATTAAGTTCTTACAGGTAAATGCTCAATATCCAAGTAGGCTTAAAATTTTGATCATGATCAAGTGCTTTTTGGATTATCTCATATCTTGTGATTGGTATTTATTTTCACAATATCGTCTTAAATACAAAGAATTTGCTTGTTACTAATACAATTTAACCTCTGTTCTTCCTTAGATCCCTTATTTCACTCCGATAGTATCATGGATCTGGATGGATGCAAAGGAAATGGATGCATTTCCATACTATATATATAAATAAGTAAGTAGAATAGATAGAACATAATCCAGATTATGCCACATCATCTATTTTACGGGATCTTACGGAGCCTGTTCATGTATGATATGGATTCGAGTATGATCATGGAAAAGATTCTCCTCAAGCGAACCAGCCTATCTTCCGCTACGTAGGGGGACTCGCGCGATGATTGGATGCGGAGACACATTTGGTTGTGAATTCTAATGTGGCGGATAAAATCATATATCTGCACGGTCCAATCAATAGTTCAAGTCACACACTCCCATAATCCATCTTCTCTTCGGAGGATCCACTTCAACTATTCATATCAAAGTATCAAATAAAGAATACTTCGGAGTTGAAGAGAAATATCCAAATAACATGTCTTATTTTTTTTTTCAATAATCCATATTTGTAGCAATGAGATACTATTGTTCCTTTCCAAAATAATATATGATCGATTACAAATATCTATGATCTGTCTTCTTTAGTTTATAAAGGACCTGAAATACCTTGCTTACGTATCATTGAGAAGTGCATTAACATAAATATGGCAGTAAGAAGAGGCAATACAAAAGTGTGTAAACTATAAAAACGAGTCAAAGTGGATTGACCCACACTAGCACTTCCGCGTAATAACTCTACCAAAGGCGATCCTATTACAGGAATAGCTTCAGGTACGCCTGTCACAATTTTTACTGCCCAATAACCAATTTGGTCCCAAGGTAAGGAATAACCAGTTACACCAAAAGATGCAGTCAATACAGCGAGAACTACACCCGTAACCCAAGTTAATTCGCGAGGTTTTTTAAATCCGCCTGTGAGATACACACGAAATACGTGCAAAATCATCATTAGAACCATCATACTTGCTGACCATCGATGAACTGATCGGATTAACCAACCAAAGTTGGCCTCAGTCATTATGTATTGAACAGAGGAAAAGGCCTCTGTAACAGTTGGTCGATAGTAGAAAGTCATAGCAAAACCCGTAGCTACTTGTACTAAAAAACAAGTAAGTGTGATCCCCCCTAGACAATAAAATATGTTGACGTGAGGAGGGACATATTTACTAGTTATATCATCTGCAATCGCCTGAATCTCGAGACGCTCTTCGAACCAGTCATATACTTTATTGAGATAGGTAAACCAAGGTAACTCCCCCTCACGAGAACCGTATATGAGAATTTCATCTCGTACGGCTCAAGCAAAAACATACAAATACTGTTTCAACGGATATGTAATAGAAAATTTGAAACTTCTTAGCCACTTGATTCAATCTACCAAAAGATCCGAAGAAATAAAAATCCGAAATCTGTTCTTTGTGATGATAATGCCAAAAAATATCAAGTTAGCTCATCCGTCTTTTTTTTTTATTGATTATTACAGGCCTCTTGAATCTTCTCTTCCCCTATTTAGTATTAGTATTTTATTTGTAGTATTTTTTTTGAGTTTTGCGTAATGAAAATTGACTAGACTATTGTTTTACTTTTGATAGGAATTCTCTTGTTGAGACCCTATGAATAAATTGAAACCTCAGATTCATACTAGAACCACGATGATTCATCAATAAGTCCCAAAACCAAATTCAAGGGTTCTCTGAGTAAGAACCATTTGATCATCATTTATTTAATGAATAGATGTAATGACTCAACAAAATCCAGAGAAATAATTGTACTTCTTTCTGTCAAAGCACATAGTTCTGAAAGAAGAAAAATTGTTTGATTTAGGCAATACCTTTTTGAAAATTTTTTTTTTGTTTGAGTCCGGTTACGAGGTTTGAATAGTAGGTATGAATCATAGTCCAAATATTTCTTTTCTTGATCTATTCAATAAATTTCGTGTTTCGAAAACTAGAAAAAAATATAAATATCCGACGAGGTAGAATCATCTCTATCAAGATGACAGATCCATTTTCTGTATATCAATAGGATCAATTATAACAAGTCACACACTCATATTCCGGAAATACCGAAACAAAGGAATTTCGCGGTCGAACTACCAAAATAGGCTAGAAATTCGAGTCCTAAGTTGTTTTTTTTTTACTAGTACTTCATTGCTCTTATGAACCTAACTCACTGAAATTCCATCCAATAGAACGGAAGAATTATAAATCTCCAAAATAATAGATAGGAATACCGCAAATAGAGCCATTGCGACTCCCATAAGGGGAGTAGTACCCCAGCCCGGAGCTACTTTACCGTATTCTGAATTCAACGGTTTCAATAAATCCCCTACAAGAGTTCGTCTTGGCCCAGATCTAGAACTACCCTCAACAGTTTGTGTAGCCATAAATACTATTTCATCGGTTGAGATCTGTTGACTTTGTATACCATTCCGTTGTAGTTGTAAATAAACAATCTTATTGTAGATCTATCGCGATCTTGAAACCTAATAATGGAAACAGCAACCTTAGTCGCCATCTCCATATCTGGTTTACTTGTAAGCTTTACTGGGTACGCCTTATATACTGCTTTTGGGCAACCCTCTCAACAACTAAGAGACCCATTCGAGGAACACGGGGACTAGTCGAAGTAATGAACCTCCCAATATGGCATATTGGGAGGTTCATTACTTCAATTGAGATAATGAAATGATTTTTCATTTCATTTTTTTAGTAGGAACCTTAGGAGGATCTCGAAAAAAGATAGCGAAAAAAATTATCCCTAGAGTAGAGACTAACAGGAATGTATAAACCAATGCTTCCATAGATTTGATCGTGGTTTACAATTATAGCTTCCAAACCTATTCTATTCATTTTAGATCATTTATCAGATAAAGAAAGGGAAAGAGTCAAAGAAAAAGCAGTGATTCTAGTCACGATTTCTCCGTCACCTATCCCATGTAAAAAAAAAAAATCAAATTCAAATATAAGCGAAAAATACCAGAACTCAGACTATCTGTCTCCTTGTAGTTGGATCTCCAATTTTTTGGAATGTTCCAAATTCCACTTGAGCATCCAAATCTGGATCAATACCAGCAAAAACATCCCGGAACAAGGTTCTAGCGCCATGCCAAATGTGTCCGAAAAAGAAAAGCAAAGCAAATGAAGCATGCCCGAAAGTGAACCAACCCCTTGGACTGCTACGAAAAACACCGTCGGATTTCAAAGTAGCCCGATCCAATTCAAAAATTTCCCCTAATTGGGCGCGTCTAGCATATTTTTTCACAGTAGCAGGATCGCTGTAACTAACTCCATTAAGTTCGCCCCCATAGAATTCAACAGTTACACCTACTTGTTCGACACTATACTTGGATTCTGCCCTTCTAAAAGGAACATCGGCTCTCACAATTCCATCTCCATCTACCAAAACTACCGGAAATGTTTCAAAAAAAGTAGGCATACGACGTACAAAAAGCTCGTGTCCTTCTTTATCTCTAAAGATAGGGTGTCCTAACCATCCAACAGCTATTCCATCCCCATTGTCCATTGAGCCCGCTCTGAATAATCCTCCCTTTGCCGGATTATTACCAATGTAATCATAAAAAGCCAATTTTTCGGGAATTTTTGACCAAGCTTCCGATAAACTCAGATTTTCAGCTAGTCCAGCACCAACTCTTCGATAAATTTCTTGCTGAAAATATCCCTGATCCCACTGATAACGAGTGGGGCCAAATAATTCAATCGGGGTAGTTGCTGAACCATACCACATAGTTCCAGCAACAACGAAAGCTGCAAAAAACACAGCAGCGATACTACTGGAAAGGACAGTTTCAATATTTCCCATACGTAATCCTTTGTATAGACGTTGAGGCGGACGGACACTAAGATGGAATAGACCTGCTAATATGCCTAATGTCCCCGCTGCGATATGATGAGAAGCTATGCCTCCTGGAACAAAAGGGTCAAAACCTTCCGCGCCCCACGCTGGATTTACAGGTTGTACTTTTCCAGTTAGTCCATAAGGATCGGACACCCATATTCCAGGACCATACAAGCCTGTTACATGAAATGCACCAAAGCCAAAGCAAGCCAACCCTGAAAGAAATAAATGAATTCCAAAAATTTTGGGCAAATCCAAAGAGGGTTTTCCCGTACGTTCATCACAGAATATTTCTAGGTCCCAATACACCCAATGCCAGATAGCTGCCAAGAAGCACAAGCCAGAAAACACAATATGTGCACCTGCCACACCTTCATAACTCCAAATACCTGGATTCGTTACGGTTCCCCCTGTAATACTCCAACCGCCCCATGAATTGGTTATTCCTAAACGAGTCATGAAGGGTATAACGAACATACCCTGTCTCCACATTGGATCAAGAACGGGGTCAGAGGGATCAAAAACCGCTAATTCGTATAGAGCCATTGAACCGGCCCAACCAGAAACTAAAGCTGTATGCATTATGTGGACAGAAAGCAACCGACCGGGATCATTCAATACAACGGTATGAACACGATACCAAGGCAAACCCATGGAAATACCCCTTTATCAAAGATAAATAGACACTATGTAACTTTATCGCATTGGACTAAAAAACTAAAATATATATACTATGTACCTAACCTTTTTTAGTAGATTATCTATGAGCAAGGGTTAATATTTTTTCCGTTACATTGGAAATAATGGAAAATTTCTGTTCGTAGGAACAAAGAGAAGCAGATCTATTCTATACCCGATAAGTAACAATACGCAATGGGGAATTGGTTTCATTTTTTGAAAACGAATGCATAAACACTTGTTGATTATTTGAACGATCCCCTCATAAGAATTTTTCTTTATTCATTCCGTATTTCTGTATGAACCCCTCCAATCTATGTATAAAATAGGAGAAACAGAAATAAAAATTATGAAGACAATAAATTCATTATTACGTTTCCACATCAAAGTAAAATATAGTACTTTAATTTCTTTTTTTGTTTAATGCCCATTGGTGTTCCAAAAGTACCTTTTCGGAGTCCTGGAGAGGAAGATGCAGTTTGGGTTGACGTATAGTGCGACTTGTCAGACATATTGGGTCATATGGGATTTACCCGTTCTCTCTCCCCATCGAGATATCTTCTGTTTCGCCCAAGAAAGATTGATTGAACCTTCAAAAACTCGGAGCGCGAAGTACAATTAAATAAATTTATTTTAGAGATCAATAATCTAAATTAGAAGAATTTATGGTTGGCTTGTACCGAAATAGTCAGGCTCCGTTTAGAAAATACCAAATTGTTGGTAATATAGGTACCATTACCACTTGTATCATAAAGGATCTTTATACCCTAGGGGGTATCTCAAACTACCAATCAATGGAATAGTATAATAAATATATCAAATAGTTTGGCGAAAGGCATGAAAAGAATTGAAAAAATCGTAGCAAAAAAAGTGGCACTGACATAATTTGCCCTATATGTGCAAATATAATTTGGATAGCTATTTACCCGGAGTAGAACATGAACCTAAAAGAAAAAAATGGGGCCCATTTAGGAACAAGAAAATGACATCGTGATTTGAATCTCGATGAAACAATACATCAATGAGAGGTTAGTTCAATAAGTTTTTTGAATTCTTTTTTATTATTATTATTATAGATAGTAGATAGGGTTTGTTTGGTTTTTTAGGGAAGGAGGCAAAAACTTATGATGTTTCTTGAAAAATAGAATAATACAAGAAAAAGTCCCTTCATTTTCATTAGAGAAAAACAAAAAACCCTGTTAAAAAAAAAAGAAATAGGACTAGAATCGACACATTGATTTTTTTCGCAATTTTTTTGAACCGTATGCATCCAAAGGTGCATGTACGGTTCCTAAAGGATACAATTTTGTCCTAATCAACCGACTTTATCGAGAAAGATTACTTTTTTTAGGTCAAGAGGTTGATAGCGAGATCTCGAATCAACTTGTTGGTCTTATGGTATATCTTAGTATAGAGGACGATACTAAGGATCTTTATTTGTTTATAAACTCCCCTGGTGGATGGGTAATACCAGGAATAGCTATTTATGATACTATGCAATTTGTGCCACCTGATGTACACACAATATGCATGGGATTAGCCGCTTCAATGGGATCTTTCATTCTGGTCGGAGGAGAAATTACCAAACGTCTAGCATTCCCTCACGCTTGGCGCCAATGAGTTTTTTATTTGAAAAAAAAAACTATGCCTTCGCCATATGGAACATGAATAATAAGTAATAATAGCATGGCATTTTAAGTTCGATATGAACAAACCTTTTTTGTTTTTTCATAACATGAAATTATATATCGAAATAGTAGTATGAAACAAAGGTTATTTCCGATTTGATCTTATGCGTCGGAGGTCTGTTTCAGCGTCACAAACCATTTTTCTTACACACCAGAAGTGCCTTTCTGATATTAATGTTATAAAAAAAAAAAAAAGATCTTTTTTTCTTATTTGATCGGGTCAAAAAAACCTTGGGATTGCTAAATTAAAGACGAGATAAATAAGAAATATATAAAGCAACAGAACCATCATAGTATTTTTGACTTCTACGAAAGGAAGGGTGGTAAATGGATCATTCAACGATCTAGATCGGATGGATTCTATTTGTTTCTGGTACCTTTGTCCCTTTCTTTTGTTGGCGGACGGAAAGGTCAATTCCATTGCAGAGCCGTATGCAATGTACAAAAGATGCCTGTACGGTTGTTCAATTCTATCTTTTTCTTATTGTTATTTTTATTCCTTCCCTTCGACCAATCATGTGAGATAGAGGAGCCGCTCATGATGGATGTTATATAATCAGGGTTATGATTCACCAACCTGCTAGTTCTTTTTATGAGGCACAAGCGGGGGAATTTATCCTGGAAGCAGAAGAACTACTGAAACTTCGCGAAACCCTTACAAGGGTTTATGTACAAAGAACGGGCAACCCTTTATGGGTTGTATCCGAAGACATGGAAAGGGATGTTTTTATGTCAGCAACAGAAGCCCAAGCTTATGGCATTATTGATCTTGTAGCGGTCGAAAATGCTGGGGTGTAAATCCATGATTCCATTTCAAACCGTAGTAATTTGAATTTTCCATGATTTGATATTGAATATTTTTATTTTACCCAAGTAAAATATTCATTCAATTGAAGGGAAAAAATTCATAATCATCAGGTTAAGATCGATCTAAACCAGCCCATTATAATCCCATCATATATATACGATTCAACATGCCAACTATTAAACAACTTATTAGAAACGCAAGACAGCCAATCAGAAATGTCACGAAATCCCCCGCTCTTCGAGGATGTCCTCAGCGTCGAGGAACATGTACTAGGGTGTATGTGCGACTCGTTTAGATCATGAGCTCGAACAAATGAATGAGACAATTGTTCCAGTATCAATGATTAGTACCAATGAATAGATAGAATGGAAAAAATGGGTTTACTATCTAAACTCAAAATAAAGATGTATCATATACCTCTATTGATTGTGTATGCATTTTATGGTTTCTGTTGGTGCAAATCCAACCACCTCAATTTGAGATGAAAATCAATTCTCCATTGGTAGCAAAAGGTTATCCATTAAGCGGGGAAACAATATTTAAGAAGCAAAACAAAAATGCTCCTATTCTTGAAGTAACGGACTAACAGGGTCAGCTACCTAGCCAACTTTCATAATTAAATGCCGTCACTGTATGGATAGCTCTCATTGTGAAAAGACCTATTACTGTATAATTCATGGGTAGAGCCAAAAAGTGTGAACTGTACAAGTTACCAAAAACATTGATTAAATGGAATGGGAGAAAGCGCTCCGGTGTATAGAGAGGACCTCACCGTTTAAGAAGTAACCATAGAAACGAAGGAATCCACTATTTATTTTTATTTTATTTTAAATAATTTTTTTAAATAATTTATAAATATAAATTAATTTATTTTAAAATTTATTTTATTATGGATTGGTCAAATTTCTTATTTCCACAAGTGAAATACCTGACTAAAAGAAATAAAATAAAAAATTGTGGTTGGGAAGGTTATAGTAGCAAAAGCCATTGGAATTTATATTTTATATATTGGAATAATCCGTTTTGTTATTAATTGAACTGGGGAAAAAGAATGACTGAACGAGCATAAATCAATTAGTTATTCATCAAAGTTTAATTTGATTAAATGACCAGAGTTAGACGAGGATATACAGCTCGGAGACGCCGAACAAAAATTCGTTTATTTGCATCAAGCTTTCGAGGGGCTCATTCAAGACTTACTCGAACTATTACTCAACAGAAAATGAGAGCTTTGGTTTCCGCTTATAGAGATAGAGGTAGGCAAAAGAGAGATTTTCGTCGTTTGTGGATCACTCGGATAAATGCAGTAACTCGTGAGAACGAGGTTTCCTATAGTTATAGTAGATTGATACATAATCTGTACAAGAGGCAATTGCTTCTTAATCGTAAAATACCTGCGCAAATAGCTATATCAAATAAGAATTGTCTTTGCATCATTTCCAAAAAGATTATCAAATAAAAGAGATTATAAAATTATATACAGGAATGATTGAAACAAAATTCCCCGGAGAATAAACTCCGGGAAGATAGAATAAAAAAATTAAGATAAGTAGTATGAATGAACGAACATGTTTCAATAAAAAAAGGATTTTTTATTCCCCATTTTTTTTATTACAACACAATAATGAAATACGGATTCTAGTCTTTTTCAAAAACTTCAATGTTGAGTTCAGATTGAAGTTTTGAGTCAATTGAAGAGTATAGTATGCCTATTTTTTTCTGGTTCTAGGACCAGTAGCTCTAGAGATCGACTCGGTTCTTTCAAATTGTCTCTCATTATTAAGAAAAGGTAACAAAGATAAAATACGAGCTTGTTTTATAGCAATAGTAATTAATCGTTGTTGTTTCAAGGTTAATCTATTCACTCGTCTAGATAATATTTTTCCTTGTTCACTAATAAATCGACTAATTAAACTCATGTTTCTATAATCAATTCGATCCCCCGACCCAATTGGGGGCAAACGCCTACGAAAAGATCGCTTGGGTTTATGAAAA